ATGATCCGAAATCCTTTCCACTTAGTAGAATATAGTCCTTGACCCCTAACAGGCTCACTAGGAGCTATATTTTTAACCGTAGGATTAACCTCCTGATTCCATAATCACGGTTTTATTACTATACTTTTAGGTTTATTCTTAGTATTAATAACCATATTTCAATGGTGACGTGATATTATCCGAGAAAGCACATTCCAAGGTTATCATACAATAAAAGTTTCACTTGGCATACGAATAGGTATGGTCCTTTTCATTACCTCAGAAATCTGCTTCTTCTTCGCTTTTTTTTGAGCTTATTTCCATAGAAGACTTGCCCCTAACACAGATATTGGTGCTAGTTGACCTCCCCTTCATATTAACCCCTTAAACCCTTTTCAAATCCCCCTACTTAATACAGCTATTCTATTAGCTTCAGGTGTCACCGTCACTTGAGCCCACCACTCATTAATAGGTGGAAACCACGCAGAAGCCACCCAATCTATAGTATTAACAGTAATCCTTGGTGGTTACTTCACACTTCTACAAGCAGAAGAGTATATAGAAGCTCCATTCTCTATTGCAGATAGAGTTTATGGAGCTACCTTTTTCGTCGCCACTGGATTCCACGGACTACATGTAATTATTGGCTCTGTGTTCCTCCTTATTTGTTTATTCCGAATGCTTATTCACCACTTTTCAACAAATCACCATTTTGGTTTTGAAGCAGCAGCATGATATTGACATTTTGTAGATGTAGTATGATTAATCTTATATACATGTATTTATTGATGAGGATCTTAACATCACAGTTACTATAATTTTTACTTAACACCGAATCCATTTTTAGGAATTTATAGCTTATAAATAAATATTATGTGTTTATGGTAACAATTTTAATTTATCTTTTAATTTTACTTATTATTAATGTAGTTTTATTATTGTTAGGATTAATTATTAATAAACGATCATACTCCGACCGAGAAAAAAATTCTCCTTTTGAGTGTGGTTTTGATCCTTCAATCCACACACGAGCTCCCTTTTCTATACGATTTTTCCTTCTCGCTGTGATTTTTTTAATCTTCGATGTGGAAATTATTTTACTTTTACCTTTAACAAGAAATATTTTAAATTCTAACACCCATTGACCTCTTACCAGTAGTATAATTTTCTTAACTATTCTCTTAATTGGCCTATTTCATGAATGAAACCAAGGATCCTTAGACTGAATAAAATAATACTATATCTACCTACTTAAGTAAATTTAAACAAAGTTTTTAAGTGAATCGAACACTTCTAAAAAGCTTTCAAAACTTTTATTTACCCAGTAAAAACCTTAATAATCTAAAATATACAATCATAGCAAGTCTAAAAAGGGGCGTACTAAAAACACCCCAAACCATATAACCCTTAAGACTTGCCCAATAAATTCATAAGGATACTCTACAGGACAACCTCCAATTCAAGTTAATAAGAAAAAACATCCAATCATTAATCAAAAGTTTAACTGTATAAATACATTATATCTGCATCCACGACAACCTTTAATATGTAAGAAGGGCAAAAAAAATAATACACAAATTGATATTACTAAACTAATTACACCCCCTAATTTTCTAGGAATTGACCGTAAAATAGCATAAGCAAATAAGAAGTATCATTCAGGTTTAATATGTAAAGGGGTTACTAATGAATTAGCTGGAATGAAATTTTCTGAATCACCCAACGCATTTGGAAATAGTATACTAAACTCAATTAATAATAATAATATAACAAAAAACCCCAGTAAATCTTTATATCTATAGTACTGATGAAATGGAATTTTATCTAAGTTACCATTAATCCCTAAAGGGTTATTACTTCCAGTTTGATGTAAAAATAAAAAATGTATAACCACTATTGCCATAAGAACAAAAGGTAACAAAAAATGAAAACAAAAGAAACGCCTCAAAGTAGCATTATCTACAGAAAACCCTCCTCAAATTCAATACACAACCATCTCACCTACATAAGGAATAGCCGATACCAAATTAGTAATTACAGTAGCACCCCAAAAAGATATTTGCCCTCAAGGTAAAAGATAGCCTACAAAAGCTGTTCCTATTACTAAAAACAGTAAAACTACACCAATATTCCAAGTCTCTATTAATACATAAGAACCATAATAAATCCCACGAGCAACATGAAAATATAAACAAATAAAAAAAAATGAAGCCCCATTTGCATGAATATAACGTAACACTCAACCATAATTAACATCACGTATAATATGCACTACAGAATCAAAAGCTATTTCAACACAAGAAGTATAATGTATAGCCAAAAACAATCCACTGAGAACTTGCACAATTAAACATAAACCCAATAAAGAACCAAAATTCCACCAAACTGATAAATTAACAGGAACTGGTAAATCAACGAGAGCTCCATTAACAATTTTCAAAACAGGATGACTTTTACGTAATGAACTTAGCATATACTATTTAAATTTAAAAACCCGTAAAGGACCTTCACAATAATAGCAAATTTTTACTACCCTAATTAAAACAAACAATAAGATAACTGCCAATAATACATAACAAAAAAAATTATCGTATAATATGATAATGCCCCTACCCCCCATTCTTATATAACCATAATCAAATAAAGATATACTTTTAACCTCAACTCTCACTAATTCTTTTATTACAAAAAAATTCATTATTATAAAACCAAAAAAAATGAAAAAAAAATAAGCAAAAACCTTATTAGATAAAAAAATTAAGTTTGGGATTAGTCTAATAACATATATAAATATAACCAATATACCTCCTACATATACCAAAAAAAGTAAATAACCATACCAAGAAAAAATAATTAACCTAGTTAAACCTCTTACACATAAAACCATAAGTATTAATATTAAACCTAAACTTAAAGGCTGAATTACTATTATACTTAAACTTCTTAGAGAAAACCCAACAGAAATCATAAACAACAAGCTCATATCAAAAAGTAAGTAATACTCAACCTTAACTTCCAATGTTAATATTCTAATTAAACATCTTTTTGTTACCCATTCAAAATATAAACCCTTACTACCAAAAACATTAAAATTCTTAATACTCTTGGTAAGTAACTTTTCCAAATTAGATATATTAGCAAATCGTAACGATAACGGGGGTACCTGGCACGAACCCAAATAAATAATCACCCAACAAAACTCACTATAACACATAAACCTATACCGAAAACTCCTACAAAAACAACTCCACCAAAAAACAAACTAATAACCAATACCCTTATAAAAAGAATATTACCGTATTCTGCCATAAATAATAAAGCAAAACCTACACCACCATACTCAGTATTAAACCCAGATACAAGTTCAGATTCCCCCTCTGCAAAGTCAAACGGAGCACGATGCGTCTCAGCAACACATGACACAAACCATATTAATATTATAAAAAAATTTACAAACGCCACTCAAACAAAAAACTGATACTTTATAATTATACTCAACCTTATACTGCCTACCAACAATAAACAACTCATCAAAATTAAAGATATACTAACTTCATAAGAAATACTTTGAGCTACAGCACGAACAGACCCTAATAGGGCATATTTAGAATTTGAAAATCAACCTGCGCCTATAACACTATATACCCCCAGCCTTGATACACACAAAAACAAAAGTATTCTCAAACCCCCTATTCTACACACAAAATAGTTATTATAAAGAATCCATAACACTAAAGCTAAAAATAAGCTCATAGCCGGACAAACTAAAAACGGAAAAACATTAACAAGAGTAGGTTTAACCAGCTCTTCTGTAAATAACTTAACGGCATCCGCTAAAGGTTGTGGAAGCCCCATTAAACCAACTTTATTAGGCCCCTTACGTAATTGGAAATAACCTAATCCTTTACGTTCCAATAAGGTAAAGAAAGCAACAGCTAAGAGGGCACATACACACGAAATCACTCCAGACAATAATTCAACAAGCATTATTAATACAATATATTATTTAAGACCATCTTATATTTTCATATATTAACACTACAGATTTACAAAGAAAGGCTTTGAACCTATTCCTCAAGTATCAAAAACTTACGTTGCACCTACACCACAATGTAATTATTACCACGCTTACGTTATTTTTACAATAAATGGTGTGTATATAATACACGTTATTAAATTTACACGAGTCTATTAGACATATCTCGAAATACCCTATTTTTATACCCCCTAAATTCCCTGCGCCGTGTATATAATTCACTCTAGACATTTATCTAGGATATACCCAGAAGTCTACAGTAGACTGAGGTTCATGATTGATCTTACACTAAGTCTACTTATATAACCATCCACACTCACCCTCTATAAACCATATCAATTCATTAATATAACCATCCACACTCACCCTCCATAAACAAAATAAATAAATAGATAATACATACCATGTTCCTTTCTTCTACCCTTTCTCCCCATCATTCGTTATTTTAAGGCCCCTCTATATCCCCCTTTTATTTTACAAATGTATAAAAGCAATCACTATATAATCCCCTAATTTCCATATAAGTTAATTTTAACCAAAACCATAAAACCTTATTTATATCAATGAAAACAACATATATATATATATATATATAACACTGCGCCGGATAGAACGGATTATATTGATGTTATAAATTATAAGGATCTCCTTCTGTGTTTTAATATAATTAAACAAATTATTATATCCTTACGAATAAACTTATTTTATTCACGTTTAATAAAAACTTTAGCTTTCTTCGATCCTTTCGTACTAAAAGAAGCAATAACAATCTTTAAAAGATAGAAACCAACCTGGCTCACGCCGGTCTGAACTCAGATCATGTAAAGTTTTAAAAATCGAACAGATTTACCTATTAAAGCTTCTGCACCTTAAGGTTACTTTAATCCAACATCGAGGTCGCAATCTTATTTTTCAATAAGAACTCTCTAAATAAATTACGCTGTTATCCCTATGGTAACTATATTATAAGCAATATACGGTTCTATACGTAATATCGGTTACTTTATTCAACAATATATCCTACTAAGGAAGTTACTAACTAATATACTTTATTCCTTAATCACCCCAATTAAAATAAATCTAAAAAAATAATAAGAATTAAATATAGGGTCTTCTCGTCCCTTTAAAGAATTCAAGCTTTTTCACTATGAAAATTAATTTCTAAGAAATAAAATAGAGACAGATTAACCTTCGTCAAACCATTCATTCTAGCCTCAAATTATAAGGCAAATTATTATGCTACCTTAGTACAGTTAAAATACCGCAGCTGTTAAAATTTTCACCGAGCAGGCCCAACTCCTTATATATAAATTACAAAGAGAGATGTTTTTGATAAACAGGCGAGATTACTATTTGCCGAATTCCTTTATTTTATTTTACTTATACAAAACTTATAACTATTTACAATTATAACCACCACAAACATATAAATATGTTTACCTAATACTCATATTAACATTATATTTAGTTACTTACATTAATAACCATTTATTAACTTCTACCTGAATACATATACATACATAAAACTTAAATCATTAAGAAAAACAATATCTTTAACCCTACTTAAATTATAATAAATATTACTACTAAATATTCTACATTCTTATATAAAGCTTATCCCTCATACAATAAACTAATGTTTAAATATAAATTTTTATTTACACAACACTATAGTACTTAAATACTTATCACTAATAAACTAGCTATACTGAAAAACGATAAACATTTCATTACCATTCAATAATCAACATATAACTTTACCACGTTAACATATATTATCAAATAAATCCTTTCAATTCGAGATAGCTCTATAAACAACTAATAATATCATCAACCCATTATACAAAAGGTACAAAATTTTATCTTTACTAAAAAACAAATATACTTCTATCCTTTACAGTACTTAAACCAAAATTTATCTATGCTATTAATACCTAAATAATAAACAATTTTTATTACATTAAAATACAACACTTTGTAACTTAATTCTTTATCAAAACTGACTAATATATAATCATCTTCTCAATGTAAGTGAGACACATTTATTTATGTTAAGTTCTGTAGTATTATTCCAGGAACAGCTTCCACTACCCCTACTATGTTACGACTTATCTTATCTTCCAACAAGAGCGACGGGCGATATGTACGCATTATAAAACCCAATTCACAAAACACACTATTTAAATATTTTATTACTACCAAGTCCAACTTCATAATTTAATTACATAAACTAATCAGATTAAATATTACAAACTGTAGCTCACTTTTTAAACCTTTTTCATAAGCTGCATTTTGACTTGACATCATAATCCATCCATTATAAAGTTTTTTCCAAAATTTTTACAAAATAAACTGACGACAGCAATACACAAACTGTAATTATTCAAGAAAAAGTAAGTATAAATTGAGGAATATCAAATTAATAAGCAAGCTCCCCTGGAAGGATATATAATACCGCCAAGCCTTTTAAGTTTCAAGCACAATCTAAATTAAATATCACTAATTATTATTTAGCTCTTACTACTTAAATAATAAAATTTTTAAAATAAAGAATAATAGGGTCTCTAATCCTAGTCTACTCAAATCTTATTTTCAAAGAATTTAGAATTAGGATAATATAATTAATTATAAAAATTAAATTTTACCTACAATTACTATACTCATTTATCCTAATCTCATTTAAATAATCATTACTTTATTTTATACTATTTAAATATAAATTCAAAGTATTGGTATAACCGCAGATGCTGGCACCAATTTAACCACTTTTAAATTACACTAACTATATCAAACTTTCATCCATTGTATAAAAATAAATACTGCGTAGTTCACTTATTATATCATAATATTATACTATATAACCTTCTGCTTATTTAAGTATTAAACTTATACAAACAGTAATAAATAAACAAACCGCTTTAATCTATATCTATTAAACCTAGCTGTATAACTTAATAATAACTTATATTATAACCAAAGCCAAATTAAAAGTAAAACGTAAAACATTCAGGTCCACACCCACCCCATTGTTTTTTACTGCAAGATTTAAACACACTTATTTATAAAAGACCTTGAAAGCCTTCAGTTTAACTTAACTTAAAATCTTACTGTTAATCACTATAAACTATTTTTACAATAAATGGTGTGTATATAATACACGTTATTAAATTTACACGAGTCTATTAGACATATCTCGAAATACCCTATTTTTATACCCCCTAAATTCCCGTGCGCCTGTATATAATTCACTCTAAACATTTATCTAGCATATACCCAGAAGTCTACAGTAGACTGAGGTTCATGATGATCTTACACTAAGTCTACTTATATAACCATCCACACTCACCCTCTATAAACCATATCAATTCATTAATATAACCATCCACACTCACCCTCCATAAACAAAATAAATAAATACATAATACATACCATGTTCCTTTCTTCTACCCTTTCTCCCCATCATTCGTTATTTTAAGGCCCCTCTATATCCCCCTTTTATTTTACAAATGTATAAAAGCAATCACTATATAATCCCCTAATTTCCATATAAGTTAATTTTAACCAAAACCATAAAACCTTATTTATATCAATGAAAACAACATATATATATATATATTAAGTGGCCGAATGAGTAAGCACTAGACTTTTAATCTAGATAATGATTGTATTTAATCCTTAATAATTATTATAAAGGTAATTAGGAATAAAATAAAGCTGCTAACTTTATTTTGAGCAACTCAAAACTGTTCTACCTTTTATGAACAATAAATTCTTCCCATCTAATTTTTTATTTATTACAATCATATTAATAGGCACATTATTCTCTTTATCTTCCTCCCATTGATTAACTATGTGAATAGGCCTAGAATTAAATCTTATAGGATTTTTACCCCTTATAAATATTAAAGGTAAAATATTAGAAGCTGAGGCTTCCATTAAATACTTTATTATCCAAAGAATAAGATCTAGGGTTTTAATCATTTCATCTATTATTATATATTCCTACAACCTGTCCTGATACTCCATATTTACAAATTCTACCATTACAGCTTTCATTATAATATCTTTAATTATAAAATTGGGGGGGGCGCCTCTTCATTTTTGACTTCCAAGTATTACTAAACAAATATCTTGAAGAATCCTATTCCTAATTTTAACATGACAAAAAGTTGCACCCCTATTTATATTAAGTCTTCTAAACACTAACTACAACTCACTCATTATTTTATCAATTTTATCCACTATAGTAGGTAGTGTCATGGCCCTCAATCAAAACCAATATCAACTAATTATAACATACTCATCAATCTCACACCTAGGTTGAATAATATCTATAATTTTAGTGAATAATGTATTAACTATAACCTATTTTATTATCTACGTTATTATCTCGTTACCTTTAATAAATTTACTTAGCTCTAATTTAGGTAATCAATTATTTATACTAACTCAAAAAAACAAATCTAATAATATAATTACTATTTCACTGATTTTATCTTTAGGGGGTCTTCCACCTCTTTTAGGTTTTATATCTAAATTAACCGTTCTTATTTCATTGATTGAAATAAAAATAATTATAATAACATTAATACTACTTACCGGAACACTTATTAGACTATATTTCTATCTTAATATAGCTCTAATATTAATAATCAAATCTTACCAAATAATTGAAAACCCTAAATCTAATAAACCTTATAACCCTATAATTATATTAAACGTATTTAGTAGATTTATTGTTTACCCAATAATCACCATAATCATGATATATGCGATGACTATTTTCCACAAATCATAAAGATATTGGAACATTATATTTTATCTTTGGAATTTGAGCAGGGTTAGTTGGTACCTCATTAAGATTAATAATCCGAACAGAACTAGGAAAACCCGGTACACTCTTAAATGATGACCAACTATACAATGTAGTAGTAACTGCTCACGGTTTTATTATAATTTTTTTTATAGTTATACCAATCATAATTGGAGGATTTGGAAACTGGTTAGTACCTTTAATATTAGGTGCCCCAGATATAGCCTTCCCTCGAATGAATAATATAAGATTCTGACTACTCCCCCCCTCCTTAACACTATTACTTGCCTCATCTGCCGTAGAAAGAGGGGCAGGTACAGGATGAACAGTGTACCCCCCTCTATCTAGAAACCTTTCACATGCAGGCCCTTCCGTCGACTTAGCTATTTTTTCTCTTCATTTGGCAGGTATTTCCTCCATTTTAGGGGCAATTAATTTTATTACAACTATTATAAATATACGATGAGAAGGTTTATTAATAGAACGATTATCTTTATTCGTCTGATCGGTATTTATTACCGCAATTTTTACTTCTCTTATCATTACCCGTCCTAGCAGGCGCTATTACAATACTTCTCACCGATCGAAATTTAATACCACTTTCTTTGACCCTAGTGGTGGAGGGGACCCTATTCTTTACCAACATCTCTTTTGATTTTTTGGGCACCCAGAAGTGTATATTCTAATCCTTCCTGCATTTGGTATTATTTCACATATTGTATCTCATCACTCTTTTAAAAAAGAGATTTTTGGTACTTTAGGTATAATTTATGCCATACTCTCTATTGGTTTACTAGGTTTTATTGTGTGAGCACATCACATATTTACTGTTGGTATAGATGTAGACACCCGTGCCTACTTCACATCCGCCACAATAATTATTGCTATCCCTACTGGAATCAAAGTATTTAGATGGTTAGCTACAATTTATGGATCACCAGTTAAATACAACACCCCTATACTATGAGCACTAGGATTTATTTTTTTGTTTACAGTGGGTGGTTTAACAGGTATTATTTTATCAAACTCCTCTCTAGATATTATACTACATGATACTTATTATGTAGTAGCCCATTTCCATTATGTTTTATCAATAGGTGCTGTATTTGCATTATTTGCTGGCTTCAATCACTGATACCCATTAATTACAGGACTTACCCTTAATCAACAATGGACAAAAACACATTTCACGGCCATATTCTTAGGAGTTAACATTACTTTCTTTCCTCAACATTTTTTAGGTTTAGCTGGTATACCTCGACGATACTCAGACTATCCTGATTGTTATACTAAATGAAATATAGTATCCTCTATAGGATCTATACTATCCCTAGTAAGAGTCTTATTTTTTATTTTTATTGTATGAGAAAGATTAATTTCTCAACGAACAGTAATTTGATCTAATCACCTTTCTCCATCTTTAGAATGAGATAACCGATTACCCGTAGATTTCCATAGCCTATCTGAAACTGGAGCAATCTACGTTTAATAGCTATTATATTATTAATAATAAATAAAAATAAAAATTATCATAAATAAGTTTCAATATATCATTACATCTTTAGGTTTGCAACCTAATGTTTTTATTAAACTATGAAACCATGAGAAAGTCCTACAACTTATTCATAGATTTACAATCTACCGACTTTAATCGACCACCTCATATTTACACTATATTCTTAACACTAATAACTTTAATAGTGCTCTAAAAGATTGAAAATCTAATGTGCTCATACACCATAAGAACCTACCAATAAACAAAATACTATTTACAAATTTATTAATATATACTTTTAATTAATATTCACTCAATAGTATAAATTATACCTCATACTAACTTTAATAAAAATAAAATATATATATATATATATATATATATATACAGTGAAAAGCCAAATAGAGGCATTTAACTGTTAATTAAAAAATTGTAATACTATTACTTCGCTGGCTTTAATTTATGACCTACTGAGGACAATTAGGATTTCAAGATGCTTGTTCACCACTTATAGAACAAATTATCTTTTTTCATGATCACGCCATATTTGCTATTCTTATAGTACTCACCATAGTTATATATATATCTTATATTCTAATAACCAATAAATTCTCATGTTTTAATATTAGTGAAAGACAAAAAATTGAGACTATTTGAACAGTAGCCCCTGCAATTATTTTACTTTTCTTAGCTCTCCCCTCATTACGATTATTATACTTATTAGATGAGACCAACAACCCTCTTCTTACTATCAAAACCATAGGACATCAATGATATTGAAGCTATGAATATTCAGACTTCCTAGATATTGAATTTGATGCATATATAATTCCTACAAATGAATTAAACCTTGGAGACTACCGACTACTAGAAACTGACCACCATTTAATTTTACCTATAAAAACAAATACTCGAATTATTGTTTCATCGGCTGAGGTAATCCACTCTTGAGCAGTCCCTATACTAGGAGTAAAAGTTGACGCCATCCCGGGACGACTAAACCAATTAATATTATATCCTAATCGCCCAGGCCTTTACTATGGTCAATGTTCCGAAATTTGTGGAGCTAACCACTCTTTTATACCTATTACCTTAGAAGTTGTAAATATAACCTACTTCATTAAGTGATTATATGCTATAAATGAAGAGAACTAATAAGCAATTATAGATAATATAAATTAATGTAGCATATTAATTAATAAAGGAACTTTATTCATTTTTGGGGTATGAACCCAACAGCTTATTTTTTAGCTTACTTTATTCTATTATATATGTATACTTTTCAATTATATCACAACTCACAACAAGAAATGATTAATCATATATGATTTCGGCTCATACATTAGGTGTACAAACACCCTTGTTTAATATATTTAAAGATATAATAATCACCTTGACACCTTCAACGTCACGCTCTCTTTAAGCTATTCAAACTAAACTAAATAATAAAAATCATTATTACAAAAATAATTATATAACAGTTAAATATTAGCATTAACCAATGTTCCAATATTAAAAACACAATCTTATTTATGTTAAATACACCTTGACCTCCAAAAATCTCAAACCAACCTATATCTACCACCTTTAATCTACTATTAGTAACACTTTTAAATCTCCCCAATGCTGGAAAACATAAAAAACTGGATAAAAATCACATTCTTCTATTAATATAGTTTAAATACCCAATATTAATTTTAACGCTCCCCTTATCCCAAAAACCAAAAGAAAATATTAATCTTATAATGATTAATATGGGTACCATAAGTTTTATTATTGAAAATAAAAAAAAACCTAAATTAAACAAAGGGAACAATTCTTGAAATAAAAAACCACCAAACAAAGCTCCCATCACCAACATTGATATCGGAAAAACTATTTTCAAATCATTATCATTAATATTATTATAACTATCAGAAGTTTCATTGTCTCAAATAATAAAAAAAGAAAAACGTATAGAATAAAGAACAGTTAAACAAACCCCAAACGCACCTAAAATAAATATTACTAAATTTATATTTCCTACAATTAAAGATTCAATAATTAAATCTTTAGAATAAAAACCAGCCAAGAAAGGTATACCACATAAAGCCATATTCGAAATGTTTAAAAAAGTACTAGTTACAGGCAATAAATTAGATACATTATCAATTTGACGTATATCCTGTTTACCTCTATAACAATGAATAATATTACCCCCACACATAAACAACAAAGCCTTAAATATAGCATGTGTATATAAATGAAACAAAGCCAATATAGGTATTCCTAAACCCAAAGATATTATTATAACACCTAACTGCCTAAGGGTAGATAAAGCAATAATCTTCTTTATGTCATACTCATATAAAGCACAAACACCAGACATAATCGTTGTCATAATAGAAATATAAATAATAAAATAATTAAACCAATCATAACAATTTAAATAATTAAAAAATCGAATAAATAAAAAAACCCCAGCAGTAACTAAAGTAGATGAATGAACTAAAGCTGAGACTGGTGTAGGTGCAGCTATAGCTGCAGGTAATCATCTACTAAAAGGAATCTGAGCTCTTTTAGTTATACCAGCAATTATAATAAACAAATTTACCCAAGCAAAGCCACTAAACCTTCACAAACAAAGCACATTCCAATGCCCCAAAACAATTATTATAGCCACCGCCCTTAAAATAAAACAATCCCCAACTCGATTTATTAATACAGTAAGTATTCCAGCAGCCAAGGACTTACTATTTTGATAATAAATTACAAGACAAAAAGAGACCAAACCTAACCCGTCTCACCCCAATAATAAAGAAACTAGCCTAGGAATAAAAATTAAAAAATTTATAGACAATACAAACAATATAACAGTTAAAACAAACCGAAATAAATTAACATCCCCCCTTATATAACTCATCGTAAATACCATAACACAGCCAGAAATAAAACATACTAATCCCCTAAATCTACAACTTATTCAATCAATTACCAAATCAAACTCAATTCTTCTCCTTATACAATTTATAATTTCTCACCTAAATAATAAACAAATATTATTTACACATAAATAAACTAATAAAAAAAATATAAAAAAAAACCAACTAAATATTATAACCCTAAAACACAACTCAATTCCAATTAATTTAAACATTATAAAGTATTAAATTATATAACCAAATGACAATTCAGTACCTACTTACTTAGGTTAACTCTATATTTTAAAATAAAAAAATCTTATTTAAATAACCCACATTTAAAATAAAAAATAGTATAGGAAAAAAATGAAGTAATAATAACAAATACTCCCTACAAACATTAACAGACCATCTATTAGTAAACCTTATAACTCCTCCATGTTGTGTACTTACAAATATAACCAAATTGTATAACCCTCCTATAAACACCATCAATAAAATAATAATAATAAATCATCTACTATATATATATATACAACAAAACAATATTACCTCACTAATAAGTCCAACAAAAGGGGGGGCGCCTATATTCCCAATACAAAATAAAAATCATCATAAACATATAATAGGCCTTACATTAATTATACCTCCACACAAAAATAATCTACGACTTTTAAACTTCTCATATATTAAATTAGCTAAACAAAATAACCCTGAAGAACAAAAACCATGTGAAATTATTATTAATATAGCTCCTTCTCATCCTCACATAAACTTCCTTATTACACCTCCTAATATCAAACCTATATGACCCACAGAAGAATACGCAATTAAAGACTTAATATCCCTCTGACCAACACAAATAACGGCAGTAATCACCCCACCCCACACACAAATAATTATAAACACTTTACTAAACAATAAATTATTTAAAAAATAAACCCTCAATAAACGTAAAATCCCATAACCACCTAATTTTAATAACACCCCTGCCAAAATTATTGAGCCTGCAATAGGGGCTTCCACATAGACTTTAGGCAACCATAAATGTACTGAAAATATAGGTAACTTAACCAAAAAAGCGCCTATTAAACCTAAAAACCATAATCCCCCAACATTATATATTAAATCTAAGCAATTTAAATATGTTACTAACATTATATTAAAAGAATTATATATACCCCTCACCATAACTAAGCTAAGTAATAAAGGAAGAGATGCAGAAATAGTATATAATATCATATAAACACCAGCCTGTAAACGCTCGGGCTGATAACCTCAACCAATAATTAATATCAAAGTAGGAATCAAAGAAATTTCAAAAAAAATATAAAAATATATAACATGAATACACAAAAAATATAAAATAACTACTATAGCCAACATAATTACAACATACACAAATAATAAACTCTTATTATTTATTACCTTAACCGAATAATTACTAGCCAAAAACATAAGGCCCCTAATCCATAAAGTTAAAACTACCAATATCCCACTTATCCTATCATAATAAAAAAATTCATTTATTACATTACCCCAGACTTCTACATTCAAAAACTTCACACATAAAAGACATAAACCTATTAATCATCAAAAAGATGCTTCCCATGCTATAACTCCCCGTAGAAAAAACAACCCACACATTCTAAATAACAATCCTATAATTTATATAAACTCAATGAACTAACGTAGTCATTACCATGAACACGAATAAGTCTCACCAACAAAGACAACCCTAAACTCGCTTCACACACCCCAAATACTACAATAACCATTATAATACTATAATCTCCCCTATATAACCCTCAAGTTAATAAAAAGGAAAAAATAATTCCCAACATTATAATTTCAAAACTCAACAAAATATTTAGAATATGTTTCCATTGAAATATTAAAACAAAAACCCCTCTTATATAAATAAATATACCTAATAACAACTCTCCTCTTATAATCATGCCTTAATATTAGTTGTAATAGTTTAACAAAAACACTGGTCTTGTAAACCAGAATTAGATCATGTCTTTATAACTCTACCCAAAACCCAAATATTAAGAAGAATTATTAATATTCTCTAATAGAAGCTTAAATTCTATGCACTGATCTGCCATCTTAATATATTTAAATATTTTATTTAAATACTTTAAACCTTTTGTTTGGAAAACAAATATACTATTTATACTAATAAAATATTATTACCACGCTTACGTTATTTTTACAATAAATGGTGTGTATATAATACACGTTATTAAATTTACACGAGTCTATTAGACATATCTCGAAATACCCTATTTTTATACCCCCTAAATTCCCTGCGCCGTGTATATAATTCACTCTAAACATTTATCTAGCATATACCCAGAAGTCTACAGTAGACTGAGGTTCATGATGATCTTACACTAAGTCTACTTATATAACCATCCACACTCACCCTCCATAAACCATATCAATTCATTAATATAACCATCCACACTCACCCTCCATAAACCAAATAAATAAATAGATAATACATACCATGTTCCTTTCTTCTACCCTTTCTCCCCATCATTCGTTATTTTAAGGCCCCTCTATATCCCCCTTTTATTTTACAAATGTATAAAAGCAATCACTATATAATCCCCTAATTTCCATATAAGTTAATTTTAACCAAAACCATAAAACCTTATTTATATCAATGAAAAAACATTTACCTCTATAAAGGGTATTATACTTTATATTAAGAAGATATGATTTGCAATCATAAAGAAAGACTCATCTTTAATACCATCTACCTCTAATAAAAAGTTAGTTAAATTATAACATAAAATTGTCAATTTTATATTACTATACCATAGTACTTTTTACATGCCACAATTATCCCCCATTAATTGATTATTTTTATTTACTATATTTTGATCCATTATATTTATTAACACATCTATTATATGATGAAATAATACTAATACCTACTCCATCAATAAATCATTAAAAACAAACATAAATGTAAATTATAAATGATAGTATGATAGTAGACATCTTTTCTTCATTTGATGATCATAACTCAACCCTATTTTCTATACACATAATAACTTGATTATTATCCTTATGGTCTCTATTCTTTATTAATTCTTCTTACTGAATTAATTCATCTAATATATCAAACATTATAGCTTTACCCAAACAAGCTATTAATATCCAAACTACGCGTTCATATAGGATAAATCTTGGAGGATTTAGTTTACTTGTATCTTCCTTATTCATTACTATTATTAATTTTAATATGTTAGGACTTATACCTTATGTATTTAGTACTACTAGCCACCTTGCTATAACTTTTAGCTTATCTTTACCGCTATGATTCTCTCTTATTATCTCTTCTTATATAAATAATCCTTACTCAAGACTTGCTTTCATATTACCTATAGGTACCCCATTCCTTATCCCATTCCTCCCTATTATTGAATCATTAAGTATTTTAGTTCGACCTATCACCCTATCAATCCGACTAGCTGCCAACATTAGTGCAGGTCACATTATTCTAACCTTAATTGGAGACTACCTTATAATTTCTATATTGTCTAACGCCTACGCTGTGTCATTAATTGTAATATTAATCCAAATTGGTTATTTTATCTTCGAGATTGGAATTGGAATTATTCAAGGATATATTTTCTCTCTTCTAATTACCCTATATACTGATGACCATCAATAGTACACTATAATAGCCTCATAATATAATAAATATCCATCACTAGTAAAGTAAACTCGATTTATCTACAAATCCACAATTTGTCATTTTACTTAAACTAACTTCACTTATACAAAGTAAGACTACACACTAGTCTTATAAAATAATCCTAAATTATTCACATAATTCTGCCAACTTTGCCCAACTACATATACATCTATAAATTTACAAACCCATACATAATAATACACTATACAAAATAATAATATTAGTGCTTTTAAATTACTAATAATAATGAAATATATATATATATATATATAT